GGGAACCTCAAAGCGGCTCTATTTCATTATATTCCATCCATTTAATATACCTTTGGTGTCATTGACGAGATGCCGTTTCGAGTCTATCTGTTTCTATTTCGATATATGGAAAGTTTCAAAATCATCATATAAGAATCCAATCCAGAAATTGCAATAGAAAAGAAAAAGGGGGGGTTTGTGATGATTTTGAAATCTTTTCTACTAGGTAATCTAGTATCCTTATGCATGAAGATAATAAATTCGGTCGTTGTGGTCGGACTCTATTATGGATTTCTGACCACATTTTCCATAGGGCCCTCTTATCTCTTCCTTCTCCGAGCTCCGGTTATGGAAGAAAGAAAAGAAGGAACCGAGAAGAAGGTATCAGCGATAACAGGTTTTATTACAGGACAGCTCATGATGTTAATATCGATCTATTATGCGCCTCTGCATCTAGCATTGGGTAGACCTCATACAATAACTGTCCTAGCTCTACCGTATCTTTTGTTTCATTTCTTCTGGAACAATCACACAAACTTTTTGGTTTATGGGTCTACTACCAGAAATTCAATGCGCAATCTTAGCATTCAATGTATATTCCTGAATAATATCATTTTTCAATTTTTGAACCATTTCATTTTACCAAGTTCAATGTTAGCCAGATTAGTCAACATTTTTATGTTTCGATGCAACAACAAGATGTTATTTGTAACAAGTAGTTTTTTTGGTTGGTTAATTGGTCACATTTTATTCATGAAATGGATTGTATTGGTATTAGTCTGGATAGGGCAAAATCATTCTATTAGATCTAATGTACTTATTCGATTAAACAAATACATTATGTCTAAATTGCAAAATTGGATGGCTCGAATATTTAGTATTCTCTTATTTATTACCTGTGTCTACCATTTAGGCAGAATACCATCGCCCATTCTTACTAAGAAACTAAAAAAAACTTCCGACATGAAGGGGATTCAAAAAGAGTCACAAGATGTATTTACCGAAGAAGACCCTTTTTCTTTTTCCGAAAAAAGGGGGGCTCTGGACAAAATTGATGAAACGAAAGAGATAGAGGATGAATTACATTTTATTGATGAAAATAAAGTAAAGGCCGCTATGGTGAAAGATGAATATAAAAATAAAAATGCTTTCTGGTTTGAAAAGACTCCTGTGACTCTTCTTTTCGATTATAAAAAATGGAATTATCCATTACGATATATAAAAAACGATCAGTTTGAAAATGCTATAAGAAATGAAATGTCACAATATTTTTTTTATATATGTAAAAGTGATGGAAAACTAAAAATATCTTTTACATATATACTCAGTTTGGTAAATTTTTTAGAAATGATACAACGAAAGATATCTTTGAATGAATTAGCATTCGATTCTAATAAATTATATAATTATTGGACTTATAATACTCAATACAAAAAGGATAAACAAATTAATGAGACTATAAATAGAATTGAAGCTCTAGACAAAGAATTACTTTTTCTAGATATACTCGAAAAACAAACTAGATTATGTAATTGTGATAAAAAAAAAGAATATTTGCCTAAGATATATGATCCTTTCTTGAACCGAACTTTTGGTGAAACACTAAACAAAAAACGGGTTTCGCCTTTAAGTATAAACGAAACCTTTGCTATAAATAAGATTCATGGTCGACTTTTTATCGATTTTCGAGAATTTGAACATAAAATGTCTTATGATAAAATTGTTTTTAAAAAAATAAATTATTTGTTGACCTTAATTAATGAATTTTCGAAAGAACCAGCACCCTATTTCAATTTGCAAGGACTTATTAGACTTATTATATTTCCGAAAAAAATTAAAAAGGGTTCAAAAGAGCGATATAAATTTTTAAAATTTTTATTCCATGTAGTTATAAATAATAATCATAAAAAATCCATTTTAAAAAAATCGGATGGAGTAAAAAGAATACGTAAAAAAATACTCCACTGGTCATACAAATTAATCGACGAGTTGGAACAACAAGAAAGGGGAAATGCGGAAGACCAATTGGCGGAAGATCATGGTATTCGCTCAAGAAAAGCCAAACGTGTAATTATTTTTACCGATAAACAGACAAATACCGAGGAGGTGGCGTTAATACGTTATTCACACCAATCGGATTTTCGTCGAGATATAATCAAAGGTTCTAGGCGCACCCAAAGGCGTAAAACAGTTATTTGGGAGCTGTTTCAAACCAATCTACACTCTACACTTTTTTTGGAACGAAAAGATAATAAACTGTTGTTTTTGTATTTTAAAATTTATGAACTGATGAAATTTATGTTTCGAAATGCACTTAAGAAAAATGCACAACTCAAAATTTCGGATTATAAAGACGAAGAGATAAAAGAAATGGCGAAAAACAAAAAATACAAAATAGAAGAACGAACGTGTATCGAAATAGCCGAAACTTGGGATACCATTCCCCTTGCTCAAGCAATGAGAGGTTGTATGTTAGTAACCCAATCCAGTCTTAGAAAATATATTATATTACCTTCATTGATAATAGCTAAGAATATCGGACGGATGTTATTATTTCAATTTCCCGAGTGGTCTGAAGATTTAAACCAATGGAAGAAAGAGATACATGTTAAATGTACTTATAATGGGGTTCAATTATCAGAAAAAGAATTTCCGAAAAACTGGTTAACAGATGGTATTCAAATAAAGATTCTATTTCCTTTCCACTTAAAACCTTGGTACAAATCTCAACTCCGATCCCTTCATAGGAATCCAATGAAAAAAAAAAGAAATAAAGAAGATTTTTTTTTTTTAACAATTTGGGGAATGGAAGCTGAAATGCCTTTTGGTCCTCCCCGAAAAAGGCACCCCTTTTATAAACCCATCTTTAAAAGACTCGAAAAAAAATTTAGAAAATTAAAAAAAATTTCTTTCACACCCCAACGATTTATAAAAATGAGTAACAAAAGAACAAATTTATTACTAAAAGATAAACTAATATTTTTAAAATTTTTTTTAACAAATGAGTTTTTTTTAATCAGAAAAACAAAAAACTTGTTAAAAGCAAATAAGATATTCAAGTTTCAAAAAAATATATATCAACTAAGTCAAACTAAAAAAGAAAAAGATTCTTTAATCAAAAATCATATAATTTTTGAATCATCTATTCAAAAAAAATCACAAGATTCAAAAAAAGATTTATCAATAAAGAATAAAATGAAAGATCTGATTGATAAAACAAAAAAAATCAAAATTTATACTAATAAAAAAAATAATAATAAACGAGTTGATCTAATCAAATTCAAATTAAAAAAAAAAAATTCGCGATTCATTTACGAATCAAAATTTTTTTTTTATAAAATTTTAAAATTTTTTATAAAAGAAATATACATAAATAACATAAATAATTTTCTATTTAGCAGTAACATAAAAATACTAAATCTCAATGTACAATTCGTTCTTCAATCAATACAAAAAAGTTTTGATAAGTACATTTACAAGAATAAAAAAAATAAAAAAAAAGTTCACCAAACAAAAAAAAGAACAATTCGATTTATTTCAACTATAAAAAAGTTACTTTATAATAATAAAAACTCAACTATTCTGTTTGGATTATCTTCCTTGTCACAAACATATGTGTTTTATAAATTCTCACAAATTTCAATTAATTACTTGGATAAGTTAAGATATGTCCTTCAATATCATGAAACGTCTGTTTTTATTAAGAATGTAATTCCACAATTTTTTAGAACACAAAGAATCTTTCATTGCGCCTCAAAATTAAGACCTAGAAAACTTTGGAATTATGACAAAAAGAAATGGAAAAATGGTCTAAAAGATTATTATCACTATGATTTAGCACCAATTATATGGTCTCGATTAGTACCACAAAAATGGAGAAATAGAGTAAATCAGCATTATACAATTAATTATACAATTAAAAATAAAGATTTAAACAAAGAATATTTCTCTGAGAAATCTTCATTAATTCATCATGAAAAACAACCTTATTTTGAAAAAACTTTAGTGTCAGATCAAAACTTTCATTTTAAAAAACACTATCGATATGATCTTTTATCATATTTATACTATAATTATAATTATAAAAATAAGGCGGCCTACTCTATTGATATATCTAGATCGCCATTAAAAGGAAAATTACAAGTAACAAAAAAAATCACTTTTCTAAATTCTAACACAGATAAAAACAAATTACTCGATAAAGTAAAGAATATCCCTATCAATAATTTTTTCAATAATTATCGACGATACGATAATATTATGGATATAGAACAAAGGTTGAATACAAAATATTTTGACAGTCAAAATATTTTTCTTTTAAAGAAAAAAAAAGTAGATATTTTTGATAAGCAAAGTTTTTTTTATATTACACTTTATAAAAAAAAGGAGAATGAAATACTAAATAAAGCGATACCGAATATGGAACTTTGGTTTTTACAAAAATTTTTACTATTTTACAACCAGTCTAGGATTAAACCTTGGGTTATTCCAACCAAATCGTTTTTTTTTTTTTTTAATGCAAATTTAAAAATTAATGAAAGTACAACAAAAAAAAAATTTATATCATTGGATGAAAAAAAAAACACAAAATACAAAAATAATACAAAAACAGGATTTGATATCTTCCTCAAAAGATATTTGCTTTTTCAATTGAGATGGGATAATCTTATGAAGCAAAAAATAATCAACAATATAAAAGTATATTGTTTCCTACTTAGACTTCGAAATCCAAAAGAAATGGCTCTATCCTCTATTCGAAGAGAAGAAATGAGTCTGGATATCATGTTGATTCAGAATAAATTAACTTGTACCAAATCGATGAAAAGGGGAATATTAATTCTTGAACCAATTCGTCTGTCTGTAACAAAAAATAGAAAATTGATTGTTTATAAAATTGTACGTAGTTCATGTTTTTATAAGAACAAGCAACAAACAAATCAAAGAAACAAAAATATATATATTATTGATACAAATAAATCAACCACACAACATCAAAATATGAATGTAAATAAAAACGAGAATTTTGATGATTTATTTGTTCCTGAAACTATTTTATCATCTCGACGTTGTAGAGAATTTAGAATTTTAATTTGTTTCAATTTAAAAAAAAATCAAATAGTTTTAAATAGGACAAGCGAAAAAAAAAAATTAATTAAATTGAAGTTTTTTCTTTGGACCAATTTTCGATTAGAGGATTTTACTTGTATAAATCGATATTGGTTTAATACCAATAACAGCATCCGTTTCAGTATGTTAAGGATACGTATATATCCACAGTTGAAAATTCGTTGATTATAGATTTTTTTACTATATGCATTCTTACTTATCATATACATTATAACAAAATAAAATAACAAAATAAAAATCATATTCAAACAATTTACTTTTTTAATATGAATAATATATAATTAATTTAATGAAAATAAAGTTCACATGCCAAATCTAAAAATCAAATTTTATGCGAGTCTTTCGTAAATTTTCGAAAGCTATTACGTACACATAAGTTTTATATATTAATATATTATATATGTATATTATATATGTTATATGTATATATTGTAATATATATATATATATATATTGTATATATGTATATAATATCTAAATATGTATCTACAAATAGTTGATTGATTCAAAATTTGGATAAATCATTGATTCATCTAGTATATAAATATATGATTCAGTTACAAATTTATTAGATTGAAATGTTATGATGTTTGACAATATTTATAGATCCAATGTCGCATTCAGTAAAGATTTATGATACATGTATCGGGTGCACTCAATGTGTTCGAGTTTGTCCTACAGATGTATTAGAAATGATCCCTTGGGACGGCTGCAAAGCTAAGCAAATTGCTTCTGCTCCAAGAACAGAGGACTGTGTCGGTTGTAAAAGATGCGAATCCGCCTGCCCAACGGATTTTTTAAGTGTTCGGGTTTATCTAGGGTCTGAAACAACTCGCAGCATGGGTCTAACTTATTGATAGTTAATAGTTTTAAAAATTGTTACTAAAATTTTTTTTTTACTAATAAAACCCGTACTTCATAATTAATATATATTTTGTTTTTGAGTACGGGTTTTATCTGATTCAAGTGTAGTATACATTTTTAATGAATATAATTTTTTTTTATGAAGAATCCCTCATGCCTTTATGGATATTGTACCCGTTTCTTTTTTATTTAATTAAAAAATTGTAATTGGAACATCTAGTTTATGTTTGTCTTCATCAAGGGCTTTCTTCAATTAGATTAAAATAGAAATGAACCATAACTGTGCAGCCCTATTTCTAATAGATTGATCCCAAAATAGCATCCCCAAATTATAAGAAAGCCTATAACAGCTACAATTGCAGAATTTTTCCCGTTCGAATTTCTATTTGTTTGAGTATGTAAATAAATCGTGAATATAATCCAAGTAATAAATGCCCAAGTTTCTTTTGGATCCCAATTCCAATATGATCCCCATGCTTCATTCGCCCACACAGCTCCCGAAAGAATACCTATACTTAAAAAAAAAAAACCTATACTAATAATACTATAACTCCAATGTTCCAATTGTTGAATTAATTGGGATCTGTAAAAATTCCTAGTTGCAAAAAAATAAGGGTTTTGTAAAACAGTTTTTAGCTTTTCATTTTTGTTTTGATTATTACCAAATGTCTTAGTTAATAAAAAATTGCTTTTACTAAAAATCATTACTCTTTTTTGAAATGTAATGACTAAAAGTGTTACTGATAATAAGGATCCGCATAAAAGAGATGCATAGCCCACTAGGGTCATACTTACATGCATCATTAACCATTGGGATTGAAGAGCAGGTACTAATATTACAGATTTATGTATTTGATTTAAAAGATTTGAAGTAGCAAAAACTTGAGTAAAAAGGACACCTATCTTTATTATTGCGTTTAAATGTGTTTTTTTTTTTTTTAAATACAGAACCAGATAAATAATGGAAAAACCCCATGAAAGGAAAATTAATGATTCGGATAACTCACTTAATGGAAAATGTCTCAAATGAATCCAACGGTTTATTAATAATCCTGTTAGACAGAAAAATCCTGCTGTTATGCCCCTTTCTGAAGAATCAGATAGTTCTATGACTTCATCGACTAATAATATTCCAAAATAAATTGGAATTAAAATTGAAACAATAGAAAAGGATATATGAGTTAATATATGTTCAAAAGTAGAAAACAGCATAACTAAATAACTTATAATTTACTAAATATAAATAATTAATAAAATAAAGGGACAAAAGAGACCACAAATTTGATTTTTTTTATTATTATTATATTATTCATTTTAGAAGATGTCATGCCGCTACTCGGACTCGAACCGAGATGCTGTAGCACTGCTTCCTAAGAGCAGCGTGTTTACCAAATTTCACCATAGCGGCCTTTACTTTATTTTCATCAATAAAATGTAATTCATCCTCTATCTCTTTCGTTTCATCAATTTTGTCCAGAGCCCCCCTTTTTTCGGAAAAAGAAAAAGGGTCTTCTTCGGTAAATACATCTT